AAGAGCGTGGAGGTTCGAGTCCTCTTCAAGGCATAATATTGAGAATGCTCATTGAATTGGAATAAGTTCGGCAGCGGATCACAAAATCTTGGTGATCCTCTCTATCTAATGAATGGGGAATCCGCTTTGAAATCGTCTGCCCTGCACCCACCCCCGAGTATATGCTTCAACAGGAATCACACAAGGGTGGATTGATACAATCTAAACCTCTGGTAAAATGCCCCCCGTAACCCAGCAGATAAAGTGCATTACATAGTCCGTTTTAGGGATTGGCGACTACCCATTCAGTGACTTTGGCACTGGACGTTCCCAAAATGGGTACTATCGGGTCGGGTGAATTCAATAATAGACGCCTGGTGGCATTCCAGCTTTCCTTCTCCTTTCAGGACCTATCCGAAAGAGAATCCAGTACTTCTCGGTCGTGAATAGGGCGAACCGCCCCGTGGATATCTTTGCTTCGAACCAAAAACAATTAGAATTAGGCTCGGTCAACTGGAATGTCTATTATCCATATAGGGGATCTTCCAATCGGGAAGATCCATCGACCTGAGACGAAGAGAAAGGTCTATCTATTTTATTTAGTTATTCAGTTAAACCAATGATTCGTTATTGGAGCAGATAGCAAAAACCATTTCATCCGACATGCGTATTTTTGATTTTCCAATGGATTTACATCTTTCATTAATGGAAATTTTTTGATGTAGTGAGTAATAGCTCTGGTTGTTCGCTGTTCAAGAATTCTTGTTTAGGCAGTTCATACCGTCCATACATAGTGTTTTGATCTAAGATTTCAATTCTTCCATGTTTCAGCAGTAGCATATTCTTCCATGGAGCTAAGCTCCATGGAAGAAAGAGGTGTTTCCGCGACTCTACCACCCAGTCAATTCCGTTCCACTTAATCCTCATGACCACATATCTTTCCGGCTAAGTAATGGGAAACCCCTCTCCTGTTACATGAATCCAATTGTCATTTCATCCGAGAAAAGCCATCTTTTTCTCAACAATGTCTTTGCCATTTGATCCAATAGCCTTCCGTGAGATAGGAACAGATTTGATAAATACTGAGAACTCTCGGATCGAATATTAGAACGGGAAAATCCATTAGATAATGAACTATTGGTTCTAAGCCATCTCTGGCGATGAATCAAGAATTCGAAGTGCTTTTTTTTCCTATTCTTGAGAAACCAGCGTTTAGATAGAGATGGAAGAGGATCCATTTTGGCAGTAAGAATAAGAAGCCCCTTTAACATCTCTTCATCTTCATCTGCAAAGAATTCTCGATGTGAAAAGACAGAGACAAAGGGATCATCTTTGAATAGGGAAAAGAGTGGATCCGGGGGGTCCCAAATGAATTGGCTTATTCGAAAAAAGCCTTGTTCTTTGGAAAATCTAGCTCGTGGCGGGTACTGCATGGTTTCACTCTGCAAGAACTCCGAATCCCCCTCTTGACGCTCATCCTCCTCTTGAAGCTCATCCTCCTCTTGAAGCTCATCCTTTTCATCATAAAGGATCCCCCGACCGGCCCAATAGGGAAATCCCAATTCATTGGGCCTTTCGATACAATCAAATAGAAATTCCCAAGGGCGCCATATTCTAGGAGCCCAGTCTATGTGATCGAAGAAACCCTCCTCTATTTCCCCTTCTTCAAACTCCGATTCGTATTTTTGATAGAGAAATTTCTGATCAACGATAGAACAAGATCCATTTTGCATCATATATAAGGGATTCCTTGGTTCGGGCCGAAGAAGGAATTTCACTCGATCATTATCAAACCGACTGCAATCTCTTTCTGTCCGCGAGGATGCCATCAGAGCGCCTTCTATTTCTACTAGGCCATGAACTAGATCAGAATCATTCTCAACGAACCGATAAGAAGTGATCCTATTTTTTTCATCGGGTCCGGGTAGAGACCAAAGGTCTTGAGCGACCGATCCGGCAGAACAACTCAAAAGATAAAGAAGTATCGTTAATTTCTTCATGCTCGTTCCAAGTTCGAAGTACCATTTGTACAAATAAGGATCCCCTTCTTCACACAATTGCTTCTTTATATAGATAGATATAGGATCTAGGAGGCAATTTCCTAGAAGTACTTTTTGCACAACAGCCCTTCCTATCTGATAGAAAAGGATCCCGTGATCCTGAACCGGTATTACATGGGCTCGCAAATCCCAAGTTTGTCTATGAAGAGCAGATCTAATTGTATTAGTGTCTAGAATTGATTTCTTCTGTGTAATACTAATGGATAGGGCCTCATTGGCAAGTGCTCCAAGATCTCGTGCATTGGAACCCATGGCTGTGGACCCGAATCGATTAGTATGGAACATTTTCTTTTCCAAGTGAAATCCCCTAGTATATGAAAGAGTGAAAAAGCGCTTTCGTTGTTGTGGAATAAGAAGCCTTCGTATCTTAATACATGTATTGAATTGATTCGGGGCTATTAGAGCGGGATCCACTTTTTGGGGAATATGAGTCGAAGCAATAACAAGAATATTTCTAGTAG